TGATCCCCATCAGAACAAAAATCACTTGAGACATGTACCTACCAATTTGACATAGATCCAAGATATTTGATTAAATCAATGTGATGGAGAAGTTCGATTTGTCCCCTTAATCAAAAAAAAAACAATTTCCGAAATTTTATTGATCCCCTTTATCATCCCGGATTTTTTCGTTATAAATTTTCTGGTTTACTACGAAGACATATTTCGTCTTAAAAAAAATGAATGAATCAAGAAAGTAGAAGAAATGGAGTTGAAAGTTGTATTTTTTTGTTGGGGTGGATAAACCATTCCACAAGGGGATCCTTTCCCTCGTATTTCTTTCTATTTATAAGAAACGCTTTATATTATATATAGTTAATCGAGACTATTTTTTTTTTTTCATATTGAATTTAGATAGAATTTTAGATCGAATTAAATTAGGTATTCGATTTTTAAATTGAGTATTCGTTTTTCAGTTTTGAAATGAAATTCGAATTCTATTCTAATAAAAGAAAAAATATGACTAATGGATAATGATAATGGCTTTTTATATCGAATCGGATGGGATGGCGGTTAGAATGAAGGATTCATAAATAGGAATAACGAATCAAAAAACTCTATGGAATCGTGAAGGGCGGAAGGATCTCTTGGATTGAATCCTATTCTTACATTCTATTGACTCTATTGACAATTTAGAAAAATTGTTGATACTATGCTCATAGTATGGTGGCGGTCGGACACATATGCCCCCATCGTCTAGTGGTTCAGGACATCTCTCTTTCAAGGAGGCAGCGGGGATTCGACTTCCCCTGGGGGTAGGGTACTACAAAAGGAAGTTGATCGTGCATTAATTGAAAATGGAATTGATTTTTCCTGGGTCGATGCCCGAGGGGTTAATGGGGACGGACTGTAAATTCGTTGGCAATATGTCTACGCTGGTTCAAATCCAGCTCGGCCCAAGAATTCGCTCATAGACCGTGAGATGCAAATTTTGTCTTTCTGAAGCGCACGATACGTGGGAATAAAAGAATTCCATTCTATATACATACCTCTTTATTTGTTTTATTTACTTGTTCCAAAAAATTCGGATCTAGAGAATATAATGATCTAGATTCATATCAGTATCTGTAAGTATAAAGGAAAGTCTAAATAAACGAAAAAAGAAATCTTTTTTGATTGAAAAATTGATGATCAATCGATTTGTAAATAAAGAAAGAATCACTAGTAATGTAATTACTGTCGTTCTCACAAAAAAGAAAGTGCATAGTCATGCAGATATCACTATATCACTCGTGTCTCTGTTACAACACGAAAAAAATGGGTTTGAATGAAATCCTAAAAATATTGATGCGGTATACCTTATTTCCCTGGGATTGTAGTTCAATTGGTCAGAGCACCGCCCTGTCAAGGCGGAAGCTGCGGGTTCGAGCCCCGTCAGTCCCGACGGATCCAATAGACACATCAACTCACCTCTCTATTTTCTTTTTCTGGTAAAAGGGGCACAATGAAATTAATAGAATTTCGGTCATTCTCAATAGGGATTTTTTTTCTTTTTTCGTTATTTCTCATCAAACACAACCAAATATTTAAATTTTCATTACTTCAACTAGTACCTATTGGGGGGGAGAGAGATCTAATTGGACTAATCCAATTATTGGGAACATCATATTCCGGATTCCAAAGGATAGCGTACTGGGTCTGGTCTTTCAATTTATTGCCTCTATCTAATGGAATAGAGTATCATATGTTTCTCGGGAGCACATACACAACTAGAATTCATTTCTTGTACACTCCAAAAAAAATGGAATTTGAGTTACCCGGAAAAAGACTTTTCAGATGAAAACTCTCTCCCTTTCTAGTTCCGATTTTGGGTAGTCTCAATGACTCAAACTAACTCCTTTTTTTTAATCTATCTCATTCCAATTTTACACCGAACTTTTTTTTAATCTATGCTAGTACTAATCCAAGAAAAGAGAATATTAAAAAAAGAAAGATCAAATAACCACCCCCTTTAGCTTTATTATTCGTGTTATTTGTGAGGTAATGAATAATCGTTTGATTGTCCAAGGAAGGCGGTAGGTTGTAGAAAGAATGTAAAAAAAGAAAAAAAGATTTCTCGATTCGATTACGAATTCAATTTTATATTGAGTATGGATAAAGGATCTTCCTATGTTATACTATTTAATTCGCGACGGCGAAGTGATTTGATAGCCCAGATTTTGTTATTCATAATATTGATGCGATTCAATATCATCGAGATGGAATTCATCCCCTTGAATTTACAGGCGAAATTTTGATTATCTCTATGGGATTAAATCCCGAGTTATTGCGAAGTAAAAACCACTTAGATTATGGAAGTAAATATTCTCGCATTTATTGCTACTGCACTCTTTATTCTAGTTCCTACTGCTTTTTTACTTATCATATATGTAAAAACGGTCAGCCAAACCGATTAATCTGAATGAAACTTGACTTCTTATGTCTTTATCAATGAGAATTATTTAAGAAATAAATAGAATTATTTAAGAAATAAATATAAATAAAGGATTCCAATTTCGTTTCTTAAATCTTCAATTAAATACGCAGGCTAGAATCAACAGTATTCTATGAGATTTGATAATATGGTAGAAAGGTTGATATATTTCTTTCTACCATATTATCTATTAGATTGGTGGTTTTTTAGTTTATAAAGTTGTACTGTATAAAGATACAGGCTTAATATAGAGCAATCTTCTAAAATATCTATCTTCATATCGATAGAATTCTATCCATAGAATATACATAGGGCCCCAGTTCTATTTCTTTGCTAGATTTCTTTTTTTGATTTGTATTGATTTTTTTGATTCCGACCGAAATAAAAAAAAAAGGGGGGGTAACTCTTACTTTTACGGCTTGAATTCCGAGATTTCTGATTATTTCAAATCGAAATCCCAGTATCTATCGAAAAAAAGAAAATCAAAGAAGTAAAAAGTCTACGGACAGGGCTCCCATTAATTTCATAAAAAAAAACCAGTCATTTTTTTTTAGCATTCCAAACCAAAAAAGTATTTGATTAAATCGCTAACAGAAAGGAGTATGGGAACTTCTTCCAATTTCGAAAAGGAGTAGTAAACCCTACCGATTTGTAACACTTGAACCATGATATGAAATGAGTCGATGTCGATAAAGCATAAATCCAAAAAACAATTGAGAAAGTTTGATTCCTTACCGTAATTACATTAATAGTACTTCTAAAGTCCACTTCTCCCCCATACGACGAGTGAAAGGGAAAATGTAAAGACTACCATTAAAGCAGCCCAAGCGAGACTTACTATATCCATGTGAATTATGTCCCCTATCTGAATATGAAGGAATTATTCCATTCTTGTTCACTAATAATAGTGAAATCCAGGGTGCATAGTCAAAAGGGGATTCTTACTCCCAATTCTTTATTTCCCATTTCAATCCAATAAATGCATTTAATTTATAAGAAATTCTTAATACAAATTTTCTGATCATTATGATTTCTAGTCGAATTGGGAAAGATTAAGTACAAGCAAAATATGCAACGACCCCCGTGGACAAGGGAGTCTTACTAATATAGCTATAGCATGTAGGAATAAAAAGATCTATTCTTTTGTTAACCTTATTATGTCCCCTATCTGAATATGAAGGAATTATTCCATTCTTGTTCACTAATAATAGTGAAATCCAGGGTGCATAGTCAAAAGGGGATTCTTACTCCCAATTCTTTATTTCCCATTTTCTCTATTTCGTCTCTGTGAAAAAATGGGGAGACAGTCGATTATATTCTTGACTAGGGGTTACTGAACAGAAGTTTTTTTGGCAGTTTTTTTTTCTAAAAACTGAATTTGACAATCAAATATTGATCGAATATCTGAGTATTCAAAGACATTCGGGAGTTTGTAGACCAAAGTTGTTTCTCCACAATAAGTAACAGTTAGACTCCCTTTTGGTTATCTAATTCAAGGCCCAGTCAGTAAATATTCCATTAGTAGTGGAAGGGCTATCAAGACTTCTCGGCTCCCTTCATAGTACGAAAATCTTTTTTTGACTCCTATCAAAAAAAAGTTACAGATCTTTTGAGAATCTCCATATGCTTCGAATCAAGGGGGTATCAACAGCCCCCCTCCCCCTATGCTGGCGAAGATTTCGGTGAGTTATATCAAAAAAAAGAAGGGATTTCAGGTCTTTTGTTGACCAGGCGACACCCAGATTTGAACCGGGGAAAAAAGGATTTGCAGTCCTCCGCCTTACCGCTCGGCCATGTCGCCAAAAAAAATAGATGACAATATTACCCCCTTTTTGGTTTGAGGTGTATTGGATTACTGAACTTCTTTTTTTGTACTGACATCTTGAATCCTGTTTGCCTTAACCAAAAGAAACCATTCCCTTTTTTTATTAGATCCAACCCTTCGATTGATTGTATAGTATCACAAAATACACAATACCTAAAAACTTCCCCTATCCTTTCTATTGAAAGGGAAAATTTCTTTCACAAAAAAAATTCATAATAATTTTGAACCATTAACTATTGACTTGTGGCTTGACTGCGAATTCATGAATGATTTTTAGATTTCGATCTTAAATTATGTTTCCCTAATGACATAAGAAAGTCAAAATAATAACTAATTATTGTTGATTCTTTTCAATCAAAAAATTTTTCTTAATTTCCATTTTTCTCAATTTCGATTATAATTATTAGAATTATATATTATATTTATATATATTATATAAAAAAAATTTATATATGTAAAGTAAACTCCGGAACCAGAACATATATAATCCCAGATATAGAATCGGATATTCAAATATAGGGTGCCGATAGGGAATTCTCAGAAAATATCGTACTTCAATTTTTCATTGAATCGATTGACGAAAAAAAGTCTAAATTTGGATAGACCCCCGCCCATGCTGCCCCGAATAGAACAGCAATAAAAGAATAAAAGGGGAGACGGATATATAGAAGATAGCTACACATGTTTAATAAATACAACCCGCTTACCAAGCGTATTTTACGA